AACACTATTGTTCCTCCCCGAAATTATATATGATCGATTACAAATATCTATGATCTGTCTTCTCTATAAAGGACCTGAAATACCTTGCTTACGTATCATTGGAAAATGCATTAACATAAATACGGCAGTAAGAAGAGGTAATACAAAAGTGTGTAAACTATAAAAACGGGTCAAAGTAGATTGACCCACACTAGCACTTCCACGCAATAACTCTACTAAAGGTGATCCTATTACGGGAATAGCTTCAGGTACGCCTGTCACGATTTTTACTGCCCAATAACCGATTTGGTCCCGGGGTAAGGAATAACCAGTTACACCAAACGATGCAGTCAATACAGCCAGAACCACACCCGTAACCCAAGTCAATTCGCGAGGTTTTTTAAACCCGCCCGTGAGATACACACGAAATACGTGTAGGATCATCATTAGGACCATCATACTTGCTGACCATCGATGAACTGATCGGATTAACCAACCAAAGTTGGCTTCAGTCATTATGTATTGAACAGAGGCAAAAGCCTCCGTAACGGTCGGACGATAGTAAAAAGTCATAGCAAAACCCGTAGCTACTTGTACTAAAAAACAAGTAAGTGTGATCCCTCCTAGACAATAAAATATATTGACATGAGGAGGAACATATTTACTAGTTATATCATCTGCAATCGCCTGAATCTCGAGACGCTCCTCGAACCAATCATATACTTTATTGAGATAGGTAAACCAAGGGGACTCCCCCTCTGAGAACCGTATATGAGAATTTCATCTCGTACGGCTCAAGCAGAAACACCCAAATACTGATTACAATGGATATGTAATAGAAAATTTGAAATTTCTTATTTATCCACTTGATTCAATCGTCTCTGAAGATACGAAGGAACCAAAATCCGAACTCTCTTCTTTGTTGTGATGAGAATGCCAAAATCTCAAGTTAGCTCATCTGTCTTTATGTCGATCGTTACAGGCCTCTTGAATCTTCTATTCCCCTATTTATTTGTTATTTGATTTGTTGTTTTTGTTTGTGCGTAATGCAGATTGACTACTGTTTACTATTTTTTTTTTTTTTGATAGGAATTCTCTTGTTGAGACCCTATGAATCGATTGAAACCTCAGATTCATACTAGAACCACGATGATTCAATAAAACCCAAAAACTAAGACCAAGGGTTCTATGAGTAAGAACTATTTGATCATCACTTATTCATAGATGTAATGACTAAAAATCCAGAGAAAGATTTGTCCTTCGGTCAAAATAAGCATGATTCTAAAGGAAGAAAAATCGTTCAATTTATCAAATACCTCTTTGTTTGAAAATTTTTTGAAGTCCAGTCACGAGGTCTGAATAGTAGGTATGAATCATAGTTCAAATATTTCTTGATCTATTCCATATATTCCGTGCTCCAGATACTAGGATGAATATCCGACGAGGCAGAACCATCTCTGTCGAGATGACAGACCCATTCTCTGTACTATCAATAGGATCAATTATAACAAGTCGCACACTCATATTCCGGAAATACCGAAACAACAGAATTCCACGGTCAAACTACCAGAATGGACTATAAATCTGAGTCCTAAGTGATTCATTTTTGATTGAAAAGCTAGGGCTTCTGGTTCTTATGGACCTAATTCATTGAAATTCCATCCAGTAAAACGGAAGAATTATAAATCTCTAAAATAATAGATAGGAATATCGCAAATAGAGCCATTGCGACACCCATAAATGGGGTGGTTCCCCATCCAGGAGCCACTTTACCATATTCTGAATTCAATGGTTTCAATAAATCCCCTGTAATAGTTCGTCTTGGCCCAGATCTAGCACTACCCTCAACGGTTTGTGTAGCCATAAATACTATTGCATTGGTTGAGATCTGTTGACTTTGTATACTATTCCGTTGTAAATAAACGATCTTATCGTAGCATAGATCCATCGTGGTCTTGAAATTCTCTAATAATGGAAACAGCAACCTTAGTCGCCATCTCCATATCTGGTTCACTTGTAAGCTTTACAGGGTACGCCTTATATACCGCTTTTGGGCAACCCTCTCAACAACTAAGAGATCCATTCGAGGAACACGGAGACTAATTGAAGTAATGAGTCCCCCATATGGGGGACTCATTACTTCAATTAAGATGATGAAAAATCATTTCATCTTTTTAGTCGGGACCTTAGGCGGTTCTCGAAAAAATATAGCGAAAAAGATTATCCCTAAAGTCGAGACTAAGAGGAATGTATAAACCAATGCTTCCATAGATTCGATCGTTGTTTACAATTATAGCTTCCACACCTGTTCATTTAGGATTATTTCCCAGATAAAGAAAGGACAAGAGCAAAGAAAGGCGATGATTCAAATCAATATTTCTACGGTACCTTATATCAAATCAAAAAAATCAAATATAGAGGCGAAAGATACCGGAGCAATGTTGTATCAGACTACCTGTCTCCTTGTAGTTGGATCTCCAAGTTTTTGGAATGCTCCAAATTCCACTTGAGCATCCAAATCTGGGTCAATCCCAGCAAAAACATCTCTGAACAAGGTTCGAGCGCCATGCCAAATGTGTCCGAAAAAGAAGAGCAAAGCAAACGTAGCATGTCCAAAAGTGAACCAACCCCTTGGACTGCTCCGAAAAACACCATCGGATTTCAAAGTAGCACGATCTAATTCAAAAATTTCACCCAATTGGGCACGTCTAGCATATTTTTTCACAGTAGCAGGATCGCTATAGCTGACTCCATTGAGTTCGCCACCATAGAACTCAACAGTTACACCCACTTGTTCGACACTATACTTCGATTCTGCCCTTCTAAAAGGAACATCGGCTCTCACAATTCCGTCTCCGTCCACCAAAACTACTGGAAATGTTTCAAAAAAAGTAGGCATACGGCGTACAAAAAGTTCATGCCCTTCTTTATCTCTAAAGATAGGGTGTCCTAACCATCCAACAGCTATCCCATCCCCGTTGTCCATTGAGCCTGCCCGGAATAATCCACCTTTCGCCGGATTATTACCGATGTAATCATAAAAAGCTAATTTTTCGGGAATTTTAGACCAAGCTTCCGATAAACTCAGATTTTCGGCTAGACTGGCGCCAACTCTTCGATATATTTCTTGCTGGAAGTATCCCTGATCCCACTGATAACGAGTGGGACCAAATAATTCGATCGGGGTAGTTGCTGAACCATACCACATAGTTCCAGCAACAACGAAAGCTGCAAAAAAGACAGCAGCGATACTACTGGAAAGGACAGTTTCAATATTGCCCATACGTAATCCTTTGTATAGACGTTGGGGTGGGCGGACACTAAGATGGAATAGACCTGCTAATATACCCAATGTACCTGCTGCAATATGATGAGAGGCTATTCCTCCCGGAACAAAGGGATCAAAACCTTCCGCACCCCACGCTGGATTTACAGATTGTACTTTTCCGGTTAGGCCATAAGGATCGGATACCCATATTCCAGGACCATACAAGCCTGTTACATGAAATGCGCCAAACCCAAAGCAAGCCACCCCTGAGAGAAATAAATGAATTCCAAAAATCTTGGGCAAATCCAAAGAGGGTTTTCCCGTACGTTCATCACAGAATATTTCTAGGTCCCAATACACCCAATGCCAGATAGCTGCTAAGAAGCACAAGCCAGAAAACACAATATGTGCCCCGGCCACACCTTCGTAACTCCAAATACCCGGATTCGTTATAGTTCCTCCTGTAATACTCCAACCGCCCCATGAATTGTTTATTCCTAAACGAGTCATGAAGGGTATAACGAACATACCCTGTCTCCACATTGGATCAAGAACGGGGTCAGAAGGATCAAAAACTGCTAATTCGTATAGAGCCATCGAACCGGCCCAACCGGAAACTAGAGCTGTATGCATTATATGGACAGAAAGCAGCCGACCGGGATCATTCAATACGACGGTATGAACACGATACCAAGGCAAACCCATGGAAATACCCCTTTCTCAAAGAAAAAATAGATACTATGTAACTTTATCGCATTGGAAATAACTATGCTATGGACCTCACCTTTTCATTGGATTATCTCGAAACAAGGGTTAATATTTATTCTGTTCCGTTAGTAATAATTGAACAATTCTGTTCGTAGGAACAAAGAGAAGCAGATCTATTCTATACCCAATAAGTACCAATACGCAATGGGGGGATTAATCCTATTTTTTGTGAGCGAATGTATAGATACCTGTTTCTCATTCGAACGATCCGTTCGTAAGAATTTTCCTTTATTCCGTCTTCCTCTATGAATCTTCCAATCTATCGATAAAATACGATAAACGACAATATTATGAAGACAATAAACCATTGTTTGTTACGTTTCCACATCAAAGTGAAATAGAATACTTCATTTTTTTTTTTTTCATTTAATGCCCATTGGTGTTCCAAAAGTACCTTTTCGGAGTCCTGGAGAGGAAGATGCAGTTTGGGTTGACGTATAGTGTGACTTGTCAGACATATTGGGTCATATGGGATTTCCCCGTTCTCTCCCCCGATCGAGATATCCTCTGTTTCGCCCAAGAAAGATTGATTGAACCATCAATAATTCGAAGCGTGAAGTGCAATTAGATCAATTTATTTGGTTGGAGGATCAATATTCTCAATTAAAAGAATTTATGGTTGGCTTGGACCAATAAAATGAAGTATACAGGCTCCGTTCAGAAAATACCAAGGTAATTCATGTATGATTACCACCCTATCAGAAATGATTCCTTTATCCCATATGAGTGATCTCAAATTGCCAATTAATGGAATAATATGATGAATACATCGAATATTTTGTGGAAGGCATGAAAATGAAACAAATTGAAAAAAAAAAAAAAGAAGTCATAGCAAAAAGAAGCGGTACTGGGATCATTTGTCCTATATGTGCAAATCGAATTCGGGCAGATCTTTACCCGGAGTAGAGCATAAACCTAAAAGAGTGGAAGAGGCCCATTCGGGAACAAGAAAATGACATCGTGATTTAGATCTCGATGAAACAATACATCAATGAGGGGTTAGCTCGATAAGTTCAGTGAATTCTTTTTTGATTTTATAGGGAAGCAAGTCAAAACTCATGTTTCTTAAAAAATGGAAGAAAAAGCCCGCTACGAAAAAAGAAATAGGGCTGGAATCGACAATTTCTTTTTTTTTTTTTTTCTCAATTTTGATTTTTTGAACCGTATGCACCCAAAGGTGCGTGTACGGTTCCTAAGGAATAGAATTTTGTCCTAATCAACCGACTTCATCGAGAAAGATTACTTTTTTTAGGCCAAGAAGTTGATAGCGAGATCTCGAATCAACTTGTTGGTCTCATGGTATATCTCAGTATAGAGGATGATACCAGGGATCTGTATTTGTTTATAAATTCTCCCGGCGGATGGGTAATCCCAGGAATAGCTATTTATGATACTATGCAATTTGTGCCACCAGATGTACATACAATATGCATGGGATTAGCCGCTTCAATGGGATCTTTCATCCTGGTTGGAGGAGAAATTACCAAACGTCTAGCATTCCCTCACGCTTGGCGCCAATGAGTTTTTTTATTTGAGAGAAAAAAAGACTATGCCTTCGTCATATGGAATATGAATAAAATAATAATAATATTAAGTAATAATAGCATGGCATTTCAAGTTCGATATGAGCAAACTATTATTATTTTTTCATAATACGAGATTATGTATCGAGATAGTAGTATGAAAGAAAGGTTATTTCCGACTTGATCTTATGTATCGGGGTCCATTTCAGCGTCACAAACCTTTTTGCTTCCACATCAGAAGTCTCTTTCCAATATTTATGTTATGAAAGAGTGTGAAAATAAAAAAAAAAAGATCATTTTTTACTTATTTTTATTTGATCGGATCAGAAAGAAACTTTGGGATTGCTGAATCACAGACGAGATAAATATATAAAGCAACGGAACCATCATAGTATTTTTTGATTACTCCGAAAGGAAGGATGGTAAATGGATCATTCAACGATCTGGGTCTGATAGATTCGACTTGTCTCTTTCTTCGATGAAAAAAGAGAAAAAAAAAAATTCCATTACAGAGCCGTATGCACAAAAGATGCCTGTACGGTTGTTCAATTCTATCTCTTTCTCCCTGCTTGTTATTCTTTATCCCTTCCCTTCGCCCAATCATGCGAGATAGAGGAATCGTTCATTATGTTATATCATCAGGGTTATGATCCATCAACCTGCTAGTTCTTTTTATGAGGCACCCACAGGAGAATTTATCCTGGAAGCGGAAGAACTACTGAAACTCCGCGAAACCCTCACAAGGGTTTATGTACAAAGAACGGGCAATCCTTTATGGGTTGTATCCGAAGACATGGAAAGGGATGTTTTTATGTCAGCAACAGAAGCCCAAGATTATGGCATTGTTGATCTTGTAGCGATCGAAAATACCGGGGATTTCGCATAAATCTTTGATTCCATTTCGAATCATAATTTGAATGAACCCTTATTTGATCTTTTATCTTCTTACCTGGGTAAAATATGAAATGGAAGTAATTCATAATCATCCGGTTAGGATCGATCTAAACCAGCCCATTCTGTATATGATTCAGCATGCCAACAATTAAACAACTTATTAGAAACACAAGACAGCCAATCAGAAATGTCACGAAATCCCCCGCTCTTCGAGGATGTCCTCAGCGTCGAGGAACATGTACTAGGGTGTATGTGCGACTCGTTCGGATCATGAGCTAGAACAAATGAGACGATTTTTACAGTATCAATGACTCGTACCAATGAATAGAATGGAAGAACTCCATTCACTATCGAAAAATAAGGATCTCTCGTATACCTCTATTTGTATGGAATTTATGGTTTCCATTGGTGCAAATCCAATCACCTCGATTTGAGATGAAAAGCAATTCCCATTGGTAGCAAATGGTTATCCATTAAGCGGGGGAATGATATTTAAGAAGCAGAAAGATTATGCTCCTACTCTTGCAAGAACGGACTAACAGGGTCAGCTACCTATTCAACCTTCATAATTAAATGCCGTCACTGTATGGATAGATCCCATTGAAAAAAGACCTATTACTCGATAATTCATCGGTAGAGCCAAAGAGCGTGAACTGTACAAGTTACCAATAACATTGATTAAATGAGGAAAGGGGCTCCGGTGTATAGAGAGGACCTCGCCGTTTAAGAAGTAACCATAGAAACGATGGAAGCCACTATTTGTCCATTTACGATTTATTTTATACCTAATATCGGTACAATTTCTTTTTTTTTTTTTGAGGTGAAATGCCTGGAAGAAATAAAAAAATCGTGGTTGGGAAGGTTATAGTAGCAAAAGCCATTGGGATTTTTATTTTAATTTTATACATCGGAAGAATCCGTTTTGTTATTAATAAACCAGGAGAGGGGAAAAGAATGACTGAAAGAAAAGAAATCAATTAGTTATTCATCAAAGTTTCTTTTGATTCAATGACCAGAGTTAGACGAAGATATATAGCTCGGAGACGTAGAACAAAAATTCGTTTATTTGCAGCAACCTTTCGAGGGGCTCATTCAAGACTTACTCGAACTACTACTCAACAGAAAATGAGAGCTTTGGTTTCCACTCATCGGGATAGAGGCAGGCGAAAGAGAAGTTTTCGTCGTTTGTGGATCACTCGGATAAATGCAGTAACTCGTGAGAATAGGGGATCCCATAGTTATAGTCGATTAATACTTGATCTGTACAAGAGGCAGTTGCTTCTTAATCGTAAAATACCTGCACAAATAGCCATATCAAATAGGAATTGTCTTGACACGATTTCCAATGCGATCATCAAATAAGGAGATTGGAAGGAATTCACTGGAATACTTTAAACGGAGTTCCCCGGAGAATGAACTCCGGGAGGGTATAGTAGAAATTCGTATGATAAGATAAGTAGTAGGAATGAACGAACACGTTTCAATAAAAAAAAAGATTTATTCTTCCCCCATTCTTTTTTTTATTATTACATTACGGCGCGACAATCTCTCGGCTTTTTCGAACAAAACTTCAATCTGAGTTCGAATTAGAGTTTTGATTCGATTGAGGAATAGGCTTATTTATTTCTGGTTCTAGGACCAGTAGTTCTAGGGATCGACCCGGTTCTCTCAAACTGTTTCTCATTATTAAGAAAAGGTAACGAAGATAAAATACGAGCTTGTTTTATAGCAATAGTAATTAATCGTTGTTGTTTCAAGGTTAATCTATTCACTCGTCTAGATAATATTTTTCCTTGTTCACTAATAAATTGATTAATTAAACTCATGTTTCTATAATCAATTCGATCCCCCGATCCAATTGGGGGCAAACGCCTATGAAAAGATCGCTTGGATTTATGAAAGGGCCGCTTGGATTTATCCATGGTTTATTTCTTATTTCTAAAATCCTATTTCTTCATTCATTTCGGATCCGACCAAAATAGGACTGGATTTGTATATATTATATATGTATATGTAATTTCTTCCTCTTCCTTGGAAGAGTGGCACACGCGTTCCGTTCGATTTATTTCTTTATCTCCCCATGAATCGTATGTTTGTAACAATAAGGGCAGAATTTTTTCAAGTCCAATTGACTAGGTGTATTGTGTCGATTCTTTTGAGTAATATATCTGGAAATGCCCCGCGATTCTTTATTCAAACCATTTCGGACACAACTGGTACATTCCAAAATAACTACTACTCTGACATCTTTACCCTTAGCCATGAACCTCCTTTGGATTTTGAATTCACTCAATTCTTCTATTTTCGATTCGAACCGAAGCGAAGAAGAAGGGAATGAAAAATAAATAGACGAGAAGTCGCTAACTCGAAATCCAATTCAATTATGAAAGATTTCGTTGCAATCAATAGAGTAATCAAATTATTAAGTAATACAAATATTTCTAACTATCAATTATTCCCAATCCCAGTATTTCATTTAGTATCTTGTATGATCTTGAACAGCCTGCCCTCGACCCACATTTCCATTTCTGTTCTCCCTATATTAACCCGAACCCGAGTTTCGATGAGATTCAATCCACTTTTATTCTTTACTCTTTCTTTCCTATCCTAAAGAACTGAAAAGGGGGGGGGGTTAGTCACAGAGAATTTATTGTATCTCTAATCTTCTTGATCCCTTCCCATGTCAATAACTAGAATGAAAAAAAGGGGAATGTCAACGCATCTGGGAATAAACGATTGATCTCTATCAATAGACCCGCCAAAGACCCGAACCATAGAGTAGTTAGCACAGGTGCCGTGGAGAGATATGTTTTTATATCTCGCATTGAAAATCCTCCTTCTTTTTCTTTAACTTTATTGACTTTATTGTATATTGTAATACATATATGATCAGATGCATATGTAGTTAAAGATCATTTGTACGGGGAATCTCTAACCAAAATGGATATATACAACGATCCGGTAAATGAAATCTACCTGTCCCTAAAACAGAAAAAGATGAACCCTCCTTCCTGAGCACTACTGATAAATATTCATTCCTTTATACGTTTATACGTTAGGTATGTATATAATTCTTTATGAGAATGAAACCAAAAAACCAAAAAGAAGAAATGGCAAAATTAATTCTATTTAGATAGAGGAAATTGTGATGTGGAAAACAAAACATGGATTCCCTACAATGGCACTGTACAACAAATGAAAGGGATGTAGCGCAGCTTGGTAGCGCGTTTGTTTTGGGTACAAAATGTCACGGGTTCAAATCCTGTCATCCCTACTTATCACTTCTCCTATGGACAGTAACGAGGGGTCAATTGAGATCGATTAAAATTGGACACAATCTACCATTTTATGATACTATACATACAAGATGTATTGGGGGTACAAAAAGAATCCTTTTCTTGACATCCGTATCTCCCATCATAATAAAGCGCTCTTAGTTCAGTTCGGTAGAACGTGGGTCTCCAAAACCCGATGTCGTAGGTTCAAATCCTACAGAGCGTGATTCTGTTCTTTTAATGTTGAATCACAATAAAATAACTTCACTAACTTGAACTGCAACCTGAATTTG